CCATGCGTGGTCGAGCCAAGTCTCACAACTTCTTTTACCCATCCTGTATATTGCCCTTTTTCCGTGTTGCAATAGAAACTTAAAAATAGACGAGATTTTACGAAAAATGTTCTTCCGAGTAGAAAAGAAAAATTTCTTTTCTCGATGTGAATTTTACACAACATGAAAAATTCCTATTCTATACTTAAAAAAATATTCAAATAAATAATCTAATGGTTATAGAATTCTATTTTTTTCTAAATAGAATTATCTATTTTGAATTATTATAAAAAGAAATGAAAACATTGTTTCATCAGAATCATCATAATCAAAATACCCCGCCCCCGGTTCTTGCTCTTACAAAGCAAAAGAGAATCAATACCTACTTCTTACACTTCTTTTTAGTTAATAATCCGAGTTATTGGATATTGGATATATGCCTTTTGTGAGAGAAAATGCAATATTCAAATGATTTTTCATTGAATGACTATTCATCCATTTATTTTGATGTAAATAGCGGCAAGAAAGTTCTATGAAAAAAGGGTGGTTCAATTCGATGTTATCTAACGTGGAGTTAGAATACAAGTGTAGGCTAAGTAAATTAACGGATAGTCTTGGTCCTCTTGAAAATACCAGTGTAAGTGAAGACCCCATTAGAAATGATACAGATAAAAACACCCAAAGTTGGAGTAATAGGGACAGTTCTAGTTACAGTAATGTTGATCATTTAGTCGACATTAGGGACATTCGGAATTTCGGCGCGGATAGCACTTTTTTAGTTAGGGATAGTAACAGGGACAGTTATTCCATCTATTTTGATATGGAAAATCAAGTTTTTGAGATTTTTGAGATGGACAATGATCATTTTTTTCTGAGTGAACTAGAAATGAAAAGTTCTTCTTATAGTTATTGGAATTCTAGTTATCTGAATACAGGGTCTAGGAGTGACGACTCTGACTATGATCATTATATATATGATACTAAATTTAGTTGGAATAATTACATCAATAGTTGCATTGACAGTTATCTTCGTTCTCAAATATGTATTGATAGTTATATTTTAAGTGGTGGTGAAAATTACAGTGAAAGTTACATTTATAGTTACATTTGTGGTGAAAGTGGAAATAGTAGTGAAAACGAGAATTCTGGTCTAAGAACTAGTACGAACGGTAGCGATTTAACTATAAGAGAAAGTTTGAATGATCTCGATGTAACTCAAAAATACAGGCATTTGTGGATTCAATGCGAAATTTGCTATGGATTAAATTATAAAAAAAAATTGAAGTCAAGAATGAATATTTGTGAACAATGTGGATATCATTTGAAAATGAGTAGTTCAGATAGAATTGAACTCTTGATTGATCCTGGCACTTGGGATCCTATGGATGAAGATATGGTATCTCTGGATCCCATTGAATTTCATTCAGAGGAAGAACCTTATAAGAATCGTATTGATTCTTATCAAAGAAAGACAGGATTAACCGACACTGTTCAAACAGGCACCGGTCAGCTAAATGGTATTCCCGTAGCAGTTGGGGTTATGGATTTTCAGTTTATGGGGGGTAGTATGGGATCCGTAGTAGGTGAGAAAATCACTCGTTTGATCGAGTATGCCGCCAATAAATTTTTACCTCTTATTCTAGTGTGTGCTTCCGGAGGCGCACGCATGCAAGAAGGAAGTGTAAGCTTGATGCAAATGGCTAAAATATCTTCCGCTTTATCTGATTATCAATCGAATAAAAAGTTATTTTATGTTTCAATCCTTACATCTCCTACAACGGGTGGAGTGACAGCCAGTTTTGGTATGTTAGGGGATATCATTATTGCTGAACCCAACGCCTACGTTGCATTTGCAGGTAAAAGAGTAATTGAACAAACATCGAATAAGACAGTACTTGAAGGTTCACAAGCGGCCGAATTTTTATTCCATAAGGGCTTATTCGATCTAATCGTACCCCGTAATCTTTTAAAGGGCGTTCTGAATGAGTTATTTCAGCTCCACGCTTTCTTTCCTTTGAATCATAAATCAAGTATAGCTTTAAGTTAATTAATTTTTATTAAAGAAAAAAATTAAAGTTCAAATAGTTTTTTAGCGAACAAGTATTCAGTTAGCGAAATCAAAAGCAAAATCAAATCCGAAGAGTGGATTTTTTTGTGACATAAACGTAAATTGTAGAAAGAATCATGCAGATAATTTTTTTTACCGATATTTTCTGATTTCTAATTACGAAAGCCCTATCAACAAGAGAAAAGATTGAATTCTTTCTTCTACCTTCTACGAAGCAAGCTAAATAATAAAAAAACGAATTTCTCGGGAGCAGAAAAAACTCTTGATTTTTTTTAAGTTATAAAATAAGAAAAAGAGAAGAATAACAAACAAGTGGATTTTCATACATATAGTTCAGGTAGAAAAATGAATAAGTCCATTTACTTAGTTCTACAATTTTATTATATATATTCACTTATAAATACTATATATATAATTATATAGGAATTATAATGATTATAAGATATCTTTCTAACAATATAAATAACAATAAAAGGTAATTAAAGATTAATATAAATAACAGGTACAAATATTAAATCGAGGCGCTCATTCTATGATAATTCTTAACAACTTACCTTCTATTTTTGTGCCTTTAGTAGGCTTAGTATTTCCGGCAATTGCGATGACTTCTTTATTTCTTTATGTTCAAAAAAACAAGATTTTTTAGATTCAATGGGGGTAAATATCATCTATTTTTAGTTTTTCAAGATTTAGACTTGGATCATAACATAGATATCTATTTAATATAATAAGGTATAACATGTGGTTTTTTTCAAACAAAGAGGAAAGGGTTCTTTTGCAGACGTAAATGTGCTATATAAGTAAATGACCTGTTTGAAAAAAAATTGGAGTGAATGGCTGACAGAGCCAATGGATCCATATGTGTGTAGATAGCAGATCATATGAAAAGGCTCTTAGATCTAAGGAATTCGATCAATTCTTCCTAAAGATTCACATCAGAATAGTGCGAGTTGATGAAAGTTACTTTTGAAACAATAAAAGTAAAGTCAAATTCTGTTGGGCTAGTCTCCCACTTCCAATAAAACGCAACTGGATCGAGTATGAATTGGCGATCAGAACATATATGGATAGAATTTATAGCGGGGTCTCGAAAAATAAATAATTTCTCCTGGGCCTTAATACTTTTTTTAGGTTCATTGGGGTTTTTGTTGGTTGGAATTTCCAGTTACCTTGGCAGAAATTTGATATCTTTCTTTCCGTTTCAGCAAATAATTTTTTTTCCACAAGGGCTCGTAATGTCTTTCTATGGGATTGCTGGTCTATTTATTAGTTCTTATTTGTGGTGTACAATTTCGTGGAATGTCGGTAGTGGTTATGATCGATTCGATAGAAAAGAGGGAGTAGTGTGTATTTTTCGTTGGGGATTCCCTGGAAAAAATCGTCGCATCCTACTCCGATTCCTTATGAAAGATATTCAGTCTATCAGAATAGAAGATAAAGAGGGTATTTCTGCTAGGCGTGTCCTTTATATGGAAATCAGAGGCCAGGGAGCCATTCCTTTGACTCGTACTGATGAGAATTTGACTCCACAAGAAATTGAGCAAAAAGCTGCGGAATTGGCCTATTTCTTGCGTGTACCAATTTCTTAGTAAGAGCCAAAAAATCCAAAAGTTAAATTTCTTCACAATACTAATACCGATGAACAAAAAAATATATACGGAACAATTCGAAAACAAAGTTTTTTTGTCCGAAAAATTTTTATGCGTATGTAAATTTAGTAACAAGTAAAAAATTGAAATAATAGATTCATCTCATAGATAAAGAAAATAAAACAGTTCGGAATAAGATCTAGAATAAAGAAATTCTCTTTTTCTTTTCAATATTGGAAATTGATGTGTTAGATATCAATAGATCATATCTTGTAAAGAATTTTCCCTTTTTTCGCAAATCACCGTTTCTTTTTTCCCTTTTTTGTATTCCTAAATGAGCAAAAGTTTGGACTACTCGGGCCACTTATAATGATAACTTTGAACGAAAACCCCTTTCCGTCTTATTTTGCTTTTGCCACTCATTTTTGATCATCATGTCAAAATATTCTTCAGAAATCCCTCTCAATTAGTCTTGTAGACTAGGGTCAATTGGCGAATTTTTTGTCGAAATTTTTGTTATTTTGATACAAAGGAATTCTTTCATCTCGAAATCGGAATTTGAAGTGGCTCTTCGGGCATTCATTGAAACGAGGGAATTACTTCCAATTTGAACAATTGAGATTTCCGGAAACAATATTTTTTTCATTCGTGTGCTCTTTCTTATTGGTAGGCTTGTTCTGTATTTTTTTTCTAAATTCTAAGGACTAACCCCTGACTCACAAATAAAAAATAGGTAATAGGTTCATAGCTTCCAGGCCTTGTAATAGAACTTATGTTTGATAGAAATTTTAAATCCTATAGAGTTGACGAATGAAGTGGGTTCATTACAAATTCAAAGACGAAAAAATGAAAAAAAAAAAAAAGCATTAATTTCCCTTCTATATCTTACATCTATAGTCTTTTTGCCCTGGTGGATCTCTTTTTCATTTAAAAAAAGTCTGGAATCTTGGGTTATTAATTGGTGGAATACTAATAAATCTGAAACTTTTTTAAATGATATTCAAGAAAAGAGTATTCTAGAAAAATTCATAGAATTAGAGGAACTCTTTTTTTTGAACGAAATGATAAAGGAATACCCAGAAACACATCTACAAAAGTTTCGTATCGGAATTCACAAAGAAACGATCCAATTGATAAAGGTGTACAATGAGGATCGTATCCATACGATTTTGAACTTTTTGAGAAATATAATCTGTTTCGTTTTTCTAACTGCCTATTCTATTCTAGGTAACCAAGAACTTATTCTTTTTAATTCTTGGGTTCAAGAATTCCTATATAACTTAAGCGACACAATAAAAGCTTTTTCTATTCTTTTATTAACCGATTTGTGTATAGGATTCCATTCACCCCACGGTTGGGAACTAATGATTGGCTCTGTCTACAAAGATTTTGGATTTGCTCATAACGATCAAATTATATCTGGCCTTGTTTCTACCTTTCCGGTCATTATCGATACAATTATAAAATATTGGATCTTCCGTTATTTAAATCGTGTATCTCCGTCACTTGTAGTGATTTATCATTCAATGAATGACTGAAAAATACCGACCCAATTAGAATGTTTGTTATTTTGTTGTACATAAGCAAAACATTCAAAATCCTCTTTTTTCTATACATCTAAGAGATTCGTTTCGAACTTTTCCTATATTTTAGTAAAAATTATTCAGTAAATAGCAGCATCGTGGATAGGGAAGTATACTAGCGACCCACCTAATTTTATTGTAAAAAATTTCGGGATTAATGATTGGACCATGCAAACTAGAAAGACCTTTTCTTGGATAAAGGAAGAGATTACTCGTTCCATTTCCGTATCGCTCATGATATATATAATCACTGGGGCAGGGATTTCAAACGCATATCCCATTTTTGCACAGCAGGGTTATGAAAATCCGCGCGAAGCAACTGGCCGTATTGTATGTGCGAATTGTCATTTAGCTAATAAGCCTGTGGATATTGAAGTTCCACAAGCGGTACTTCCCGATACTGTATTTGAAGCAGTTGTTCGAATTCCTTATGATATGCAACTGAAACAAGTTCTTGCTAATGGTAAAAAGGGAGCTTTGAATGTGGGGGCTGTTCTGATTTTACCCGAGGGGTTTGAATTAGCCCCTGCTGATCGTATTTCGCCAGAGATGAAAGAAAGGATAGGTAATCTGTCTTTTCAGAATTATCGACCCACTAAAAAAAATATTCTTGTGATAGGTCCTGTTCCTGGTCAGAAATATAGTGAAATAACCTTTCCTATTCTTTCTCCTGATCCCGCTACTAGGAAGGATGTTCACTTCTTAAAATATCCTATATACGTAGGCGGAAACCGAGGAAGGGGTCAGATTTATCCCGACGGGGGCAAAAGTAACAATACGGTTTATAATGCTACAGCAGCAGGTATAGTAAGCAAAATCATACGAAAAGAAAAAGGGGGATATGAAATAACTATAACGGATGCGTCAGGGGGACGCCAAGTGATTGATAGTATACCTCCAGGACCGGAACTTCTTGTTTCAGAAGGCGAATCTATCAAACTGGATCAACCATTAACGAGTAATCCTAATGTGGGTGGATTTGGTCAGGGGGATGCGGAAATAGTACTTCAAGACCCATTACGTGTCCAAGGCCTTTTGGTCTTCTTGGCATCTATCATTTTGGCACAAATCTTTTTAGTTCTTAAAAAGAAACAGTTCGAGAAAGTTCAATTGTCCGAAATGAATTTCTAGATCTACGAATTTATCAACCAATAATCCCTCAATTTTTCAATTTTTATTTAAGGTGTAATTATGTCACTCTTGGTAAATTTCACTGTCATCGAATGTATCAATCGTTTTTCTATTCTAATAGAATCCAATTCGACTAGATATTGAGCACAAAAAAAGTAAGTGGAAAAGCAAAGGTAAAATCAACCAAACAAGGGATTCTAGGAGGTCTTATTCTATTCGTCTTCCTAGTCTTCGACACAAGAAAAGGAATTTTCACATCCCTTTTTTGTGTCGAAATAATAATGATTCTTGATTTTACTCGTAAAAGATTCATATTCATAGTTTGCCCGGTTTCTCACAATCTCGTTTTTGATTTTAGACTTATAAAATTCTTTTTACGTATAAAGAAATTCCATTTAGTACATCATATAAATAGTAGTGGACAAACAAAAAAGGGGAAGTCCTTTGAGCAAATAGAACTTCTTCAATCAACTTCTAAAAAAAATAGAGTAAGATTCTATTAGTACAGTTCTATATAATATAGTATTAGTAGAGTTCTATTCGTATAGATAGTATAGCAAATTTCGCATGATATTGTATCGACAGAAATATAGAAAATATCTAATCATTCAGGAAAAGAAAAAAAATCGATCTATTTCTTCTTTCTTATAACTTTGTAAAGTATATCGAGGAACAAATGTTCTGAATTAATTAATGAGGTTTCTTTTTCAAAAAGACCATAAAAAAAGTCTAATGAGGTTTTGTGAAATATTTCAAATATCAGAAAAAGATAATCTATTTTGTGATTTAACCGGATAAAGTATTATGAAAGTGTAAGAACTCAATGGGACCCCTACGTTTTTCTCTGTCTGATTCCAGGGGTCCCATTGAGTTCTTACACTTTCATGTCTACAACTCAGTTCATCCGATTACTACAGGGATGAACCCAATCCAGAATATGAACCATAAAAAAAAATGCCTATTAAACCGATCACAGGAATACCAGTTACAGTACCTATTATCCAAAGAGGAATCCTTCCAGTAGTATCGGCCATTTATCCCACTTCCCTCCACATTTAATCAAGTGGTCATGCTAGAGACATAAACAGTCATAGATAATTATGAGATGATATCCTTCCGATGGGATAAGAAACTTTCGACTTTTAATTTT